ACTTTTTACGAAGAAACAGAAATAGATATTCGCATTCATATACATAAAAATTATGTAGGAACCAAAAAAACATTTTCTTTCTTTTTGAAAAGACGTGAATGGATTTCTTTGAAGTAATGATACTCTTCAAATTATGATATTCGTGGAAAATCAATCGCAACAAATGCAAAGAAGGAACATCTTTGATCCAGCATTGAAGGATTTGAACCAAGATTTCCAGATGGATGGGATGGGGTATTAGTAGATCTGACACAAAATTTAAATGTGAGAATTTATCCTCTAAAAAAGGAAATATTGAATGAATAGATCGTAAATTCTGAGATTTTGGTATTTTTTTTTCTTCAAGGGAGGATACTAATCGCGCCGATAATGGAATTTCCAGAATGACTCCAAAACCTTCTGATAGTATTTGAAAAGAAAAATTAGAAGAAAAAGAATTCTTATGCCCCCAAAACTCATTTTGGTTAGAAGAATTCACCGAAGAAATCAAAGATTTCTGTTGATACATTCGATTAATTAAACGTTTCACAAGTACTAAACTAGATTTCTTGTCATAACCAAAAATTTCTACAGGTTCGTAAAAAAGAAAACTCTTGAAGCTATGATCATGAGCAAGTGAGTAAATAGACTCCTGAAGGAGTAACGGATATAGGAAGTTTTGTTGACGAAATGTTTCTTTTTTCAATCTAAATATCTTTGTAATTCTGTCATTTACAGACATTTTTACTGGAACCAAAAAAGGGAGGCACTTCTTGTGTTATGAAATGATACATAGTGCAATATGGTCAGAACGGCGCATGTGTACATTTTATGTTTTCTATAGTCTCTTTTTTATCTTATACTAAAATACTAAAAGACTCTTCAAATTTTTTAATTCTAGTAATCTAGAATCTTTCTAGTATTGATATATAGATTCTGCACTGTCTATACTGTTACTTTAGACATTTTAGAAAAGTAAGAACAAAGAAAGAATATATACCCCGGAGACAGAGAGCCCAATCTACAGATCTTTTTCCTTTTACTTTCTATCCATTTTGAATTTCTTTGTTAATATAACTAGAATAAAAAAAAAAATTAAGAAAAAGAAGAAAAGCGGGTAAAAATCTTTTATTTTTGCAACCCAATCACTCTTTTGATCTTGGAAAAAAGAAAAATTCTTTTTTTTATCACTATACTATTTCTTCTACACATCCGTCTCCAATCCATATTAAAAAATAATTAGGATTAAAAAAAAAATCAAAGGTCCACTCAAAATTCACAAGAAAACCTTTTCCCACATCAGGTACTAATCTATTTTTAACGTCTAATTAGTAAATTAATTGGGTAATCATTCAAATTAAGAAGATAAGCTCGTTTCTTTTTTATCTTACTAAAATTGGAACCATAAAGCTCTATCCATTTATTCACTAGACCCACCTATCAAATACTTTACTAAACATCAAAATTTTTCTAAAAAGGACAAATTATGATGTTCCATTATGAGTATTCAATTTCTTCTTTTTCTATGATTCTATTATTCTTTTTTATATTCTTTTTACGACATGCTTTTTTTTCCATTCATTACCTTTAAGGATCAGTCGCGGTCTTATAAACTATAACAAAAGTATAGACGAATTACTTCATCCAAATGTGTAAAAGATCATAGTCGCACTTAAAAGCCGAGTACTCTACCGTTGAGTTAGCAACCCGGATAAAAATGAAGTGTAGATATGATCAAAAAAAAAGAAGGTAATTATACTGCAAAACTGCGTCAAAACATGGAACTAGCAACAAATCTAAATAACAAAATATCAAGCGGATCAGGTTCATAAAACAAGAGATTCAAAAGAGAATGAGAAAATTGAAAAACCAACCAATTTTTCAATTTCTTTTTTATTTTCGCTAAGAAAATACATTTTTTCTATTTTTATTTGTCTAAAAAAAGAATAAATCCAGCAAACCCTTCTATTTTCCTAAAGTGAAGAAAAGAACTAATAGGGAGTGGGGATAAAAAGATCTATTTCTCTACGATCAAATTATATTTCTTCGAGACATTATTGTCAATATGAATGTACTTTTTAGAAAACAAATTTCAAGAAATTCTATAGAAATTTGTGTTGGATTAGCACAATATAAAGAAGAAATAAGAAATTTGAGCGAAAAAAAAGAAAGGTACAATACAAATACAAAAAAGATTACCCCCCCTGGGGGGGGTTCCACAAAAAGAAGCAAGAAAAAACTTTGAATTTTGAATAAAGAATTACACAAAGATAGGTACTAATTAGCCTGCCTTTTTTTTATTGATTAACTTTTTTCCTTTCTTTTTTGTAAAAAGAAAATCTAAATTCTTTCTTTAAAGAATTCGGCCTTCCTTAAAATATCATGAACAGTTCCTGTGGGTTGAGCGCCCTTTTAAAGGGAATATAAAATAGCATGAACATTTGAATAAGTTTTATTATTTATCGGATCATAAAAACCCACTCTTCGAAGATCTCTTCCTTCTCTTCGGGATCGAACATCAATTGCAACGATTCGATAGATGACTCATTGGGATAGATAAAGTTGCCCCCCTTAGAAACGTATAGGAGGTTTTCTCCTCATACGGCTCAAGAAAAAATGATTCTAATTTCCTAATTTCTATCTATATAGATAGAAATAAAAAGATAAGTAGATCCATAAAGAATTAGACTAGAATTTGAGCCTTTTTGCTTCTTTACAGAAATTACAGAAAAAAAAAGATCATTCGTACTCCTAACTCAAGTAGTTTTTAAAGAGTTCGAAAGAAAATCCTTAAAATTTTTTGAGCTGTCTCTAACCTCTTTTTTTGTCTACTTTTGGATCTCTTTTTTTTTTACTCATTCTGATCCAATTGTTGAGACAGGTGAAAATAGTGTTTCCTTGTTCCGGAATTCGTTGTCTTTGCTTTGCACTTTGTGAAATCATTGGGTTTAGACATTACTTCGATGATCCTTACTCCTTTTCAAAAAGGCAGCAACATACCTTTTGTTTTTTCTATGGAAAAGGGAAAAAGAATACGAAAGATTGATTCCTTTGTGATACATTTTTGATCGAAAAAGTTTTAAAATTTCGACAAATTTTACTTTTTTTCTTTCGTTCAAATTTGAATCTATCCCTTTAATATGCCTATATATTTAGATTGATCATTGATTTTTGATGAGATATTTACAAAGTTGGTCTAACTTATTGATTGTCACTAACCCTAGATTATTCTCCCGATAAATGAATCAATAAGTTTTGCTCGAGCTCCATCATATGCTATACCATTAGTCTTTTAGTCTTTTTATTTACCAACCCAAGACAAATGAAATTAGGTTTCTAGCAGCAGAACAAACTATGTCGAGACAAGAGCATCTTCATTCGAATAGAAAACGGTGGATGTAAGAATCCACAGCCAATCATGTCCTTCAAGTCGCACGTTGCTTTCTACCACATCGTTTCAAACTTCGTTTGACCATAACATCCTCTCATTTTCTTTGCTTTGAATTTGGAATTGGAACCGTATGCAATTGATTCAATATGGAATCATGAATAGCCATTGGCTGAACCGATACATAAGAATCCACACTTATCTATCTATGGATAGAGAGATATTGATCCGCGGAAAGGAAAGTCTTTCGCTTCATTTCACCCCATATAGATCTCTTTTTCATGTGATTTTCTTTCTCTGAACTCTGAAAAAAGAGGATTCTTTGAATTCAGATTGGATAACATTGTATCCAATATTACACAGAAAATTGTTTCATGAAATTTCCAATTTCAATAGAGAAGAATCTTTCGTTTATGACGGAAATGATCTGGGACGGAAGGATTCGAACCTCCGAGTAACGGGACCAAAACCCGTTGCCTTACCGCTTGGCCACGCCCCATTTTTCTTTTGTCTAAGACAAATTCAGCGAAATCTTTGTTCTTCGTCAATAACCAACCAAGACATATAGGACATGTTGTCGCTAGGATTCAACACATGTAGATATAGAAGATGATCATTACATAGAATGAGAGAGAATTCAATGAAGATCTTGTATGAAAGTAGAATTCTTGTATTCTCATTTGATTGGAGAATGTAAGGAAGAATTCTTTATTGGGTAGAAGTCAAAGAAAAGCAGAATTTCTTTTTTCTACCTTTTTCATTTTTCCCTAAAAAAAAACTCAATCCAATCTGGTAATTTATTCTCATTTCATTTTAATTTTTAAGAACAAGAAAAAAATGTTTGTTATGTTTAATATCTTTAGTTTCATCTGTATCTGTCTTAATTTTACCCTTTATTCAAATAGTTTTTTCTTCGCCAAATTGCCCGAGGCTTATGCCTTTTTCAATCCAATCGTAGAAATTATGCCGGTTATACCTTTATTCTTTTTTCTATTAGCCTTTGTTTGGCAAGCTGCTGTAAGTTTTCGATAAAAAGGAAATCAATATTCAATTTATATTCCTAATTTCTTCGATAAAAAATAAGATATTTTTATTCTAAAAATCCATAAGATCAGAAAAGTTTGAAATTAAGAACCCTCGATTCAAAAAGCGAAATTATGGTATCTTCTATTTTCTATATATTTATATATAATTTCATATAATTTCAATAAAGGGGCAATAATTTTTAATTAGCTTTTTTCTTTTTTTGTTCTGACCTTTCCTTTATAAGATCTAATACAATCATACAATATATAATTTTATATATATGGCAAGAAATTTTTGGTAACGAAGAAATAGGAATCTTTTTATATTAGAAATAAATTTGTGAAAATGAATTTCAAAAACTTCCTTTCCTTTTTTCATCTTTAGAGCGTCATATCAAAATAATGTATAGTGTATGTCGTAAAATAGGTGATCTATTTCCTTAAAAAAAAATAATCTTATCTTGGAGATTTTACAATGCTTACTCTTAAACTATTCGTATACACAGTAGTAATATTCTTTGTTTCTCTCTTCATCTTCGGATTCTTATCTAATGATCCGGGACGTAATCCTGGACGTGAAGAATAAAAAAGAGATGATATTTGTTTTG